CTTTCCAATGGATTTAATTGGTAGAATGGAAAATAGGAATATGTGGTTTCGTCATTCAAGAGGTAACTTATCATTATTCATAATAATTCCAATTTATTGAACAAATGTTTACTACTATACTTATTATACTTATAAAAATACTGTATTAAATAATGTATAATGTATTTTCCCGTTTTTATTTTTATTCCAAAGTATTAAAAAGATCTCTATCCTCCCTTAATACTCCGACCAGAGGTTTATGAAAAAACCGAAGCCCCTTATCGGATTTGAACCGATGACTTACGCCTTACCATGGCGTTACTCTACCACTGAGTTAAAAGGGCTTTTTTGATTGAATTCCTGAATGGGTCGGGTCACTATGTGGATAAAATATCTAGATATACAATCTATATGTACATATAACATATAATATAATATTATATTTATATTATTATTTATTATATTATATATTATATATATTTAATATATACATAAGTACATACAGTAGACTCATACTCGCTAGTGGCTTATTCTTAGTTATTGAATAATAAAATGGATAGCAAGTCTAAGGTAAAATCTAATGAATTGTTTCAAGACCGAACCTAATTACTTTTCTTTCATTGAATGAATTGATTCCCATCAGAATAAGGTTCATTTACATGTACACCTACCAATTCGACATAAATTTCAAGGTATTTCATCGAGTCCTGTAATGAAGAAATTCTACCTCTCTTGTCCCCTGAACAAAATTCAAACAATTTTCGATAATTTATTGATCACGCTTACTAAATTTCTCGTTTGTTAATTTCCTTCTTTTATTGTTTTCTTGTGAGATATTCTTATCTCGTCTTAACTCTTAACAATGAATCAATGAATGGAGGAATGAAAGCGAAAAGAAATAGAACTTAACCCCTTTTTTTTGACCAATGACTCCCCGAAAACCCTATGCTTTACACTTTTTTTTTTGAATTTTTATATTCCACCAAATAATATAGACTTCGATACTACATTTATATATAGAGTGGAGAATGTCCATTCTAATGAATGATTCATGAATATGAATGACGAATCAAAAAGTTCTCTGTAATTAGGAAAAGCGGAAAGATTCCCCGTATCTAATCATACCATTCCATTATATTGACAATTTCCAAAAAATTGGATACTATGATCATAGTATGATGTCGGTTAGGCAAGTAGGCCCCCATCGTCTAGTGGTCCAGGACATCTCTCTTTCAAGGAGGCAGCGGGGATTCGACTTCCCCTGGGGGTAGGGTACTACGAAAGGAAGTTGATCACGAATTACCAATAAGCCTACAGGTGATTCTTCCTGGGTCGATGCCCGAGCGGTTAATGGGGACGGACTGTAAATTCGTTGGCAATATGTCTACGCTGGTTCAAATCCAGCTCGGCCCAATAATTCGCCAATCTACCACGTATAATCCCCTTGTCCTTCAAAAATACTCGATACGGAGATAAAGAATCAAAATTTCTGCTAGATCCCTTATTTCCCTGGGATTGTAGTTCAATTGGTCAGAGCACCGCCCTGTCAAGGCGGAAGCTGCGGGTTCGAGCCCCGTCAGTCCCGACGGATCCACTAAATACATCAATCAATTCGAAAGGGGGCCGGGGGCAGAATTTCATTCCCAAAATAAAAGGGGGTCTTTTTTGCTTTCTTTGTGATAGTGATAGGGGAAAAAATATGTGGGCGGGTTAGTACAATTATTGGTAGCATTATAGTAAACATTCCAAGAAATCCTGGATCTTTTTTTTCGACTGTTCCCGATCCATGGAATAGGATACTATATGCTTTTTTGGGAGGGACACACATATACAAATGGAATTCACAATAAAAAATGAATTTAACAAGATTCCCCTAAGAGAATTAGAAGACTTTTCTAGATTAAACAATTTCTCTTTCTGGCTCCGGTTTTGTATAACCTCAATTACTAATTTAAAAATAGATTGCATTCAAATTGCACACTGAGCTTTTGATATATATTCCCAGCGCTAAGAATCTACCAAGGATCCCGGTCCTCTTAGCAAGGGAATGAATAATTTGTTTCTTTCTTGTTTCGGTTTGCAACTATGTGACTAATGGAAGTGGAAGGGCAATCTGATGATACTTCATCAGATGATTGTACGTAGAGTAGATTATAGAAAAAAGAACGGAAACAGATGAAAAATAAAGGAATTTTTGATTGGGTCCGGAATCGAAGCTGGGGTTCGGTATGGATAAAAGAACTTCCTATGTTATACTATTCCATTTTCGACGACGAATTGATTTGATAGCTCAGATATTGTTATTCATGATATTGATCCGATTCAAAACCAGCGAGATTGAGAGGGAATTCATTCATTGAATTTACAGGTGAAAGGTTTATTATCTCTAGGGGATTAAATCCCGAGTTATTGCGAAGTAAAAAAAGATTCGATTATGGAAGTAAATATTCTTGCATTTATTGCTACTGCACTATTCATTCTAGTTCCTACCGCCTTTCTACTTATCATTTACGTAAAAACA